ATGAAGTATCCAGGCTCCGTTTAGAAAAAACCCAATTGGTAATATACTTATGATTATTAATACTTATATCATAGATCATAAAAGATTTTTTTGTTATTTAATAAAAGAATAATCTCAAACTTTTAATCAAGCGAATAATATGATAAATACAATATGATAAATACGTCAAATATTTGGCAGAAGATATGAAATGAATTGAAAAAGAAGTAAGTCGTAGGAAAAAAAGCGTAGTATTAGTAGCATTTGTCCTATATGTGCAAATCACAATCGGTTTTTTTACTCGGAGTAGAGGCATAAACCTAAAAGAATTGCAAAAGCCCATTCAGGAACAAGAAAATGACATCGTGATTTGGATTAGATCTCGATGAAACAATACATCAATGAGAAGTTAGTTCGATTTCGATAAGTTTAATCGATTTTTTTTATAGTTATAGGGAAAGAGTACAAAACTCATCTTTCTTGAAAAATGGAAGAAAATCGTTAATAAATTCGAAAATGAAATTAGAAAGGTGTCCCGCTATGAAAAAAAAGAAAGAGGGCTGGAATCTACACATTGATTCTTTTTTTTCGCAATTTTTGTTGAACCGTATGCATCAAAAGGTGCATGTACGGCTCTTAAGGGATACAAATTTTATCCTAATCAACCGACTTTATCGAGAAAGATTACTTTTTTTAGGCCAAGAGGTTGATAGCGAGATCTCGAATCAACTTATTGGTCTTATGGTATATCTCAGTATAGAGAATGATAACAAAGATCTTTATTTGTTTATAAACTCTCCCGGCGGATGGGTAATACCCGGGGTAGCTATTTATGATACTATGCAATTTGTGCAACCTGATGTGCATACAATATGCATGGGATTAGCCGCTTCAATGGGATCTTTTATCCTGGTTGGAGGAGAGATTACCAAACGTTTAGCATTCCCTCACGCTTGGCGCCAATGAGTTTTTTAAGAAAAAAAGACTATGCCTTCGCCATATAAAATAGGAATATTAAGTAATAATAGCATGGCACTTCGAATTCGATATGCATTTTTTTTTAACATAGATTATATATCGAAAGAGGGGTATGAAATTAGTATAAAATAAAGGGTATTCCCGATTTTATCCGGGGCCTTTTCAGCGTCACAAACTTTTTTATTTTTACCCTGAAGACTTTTAACAATATTGATGGTATTGTTATGAAAGAGTACGAAAAAAACTTTGGGATTGCTGAATCACAAACGAGATAAATATATAAAAAGCAACGGAGCCATCATAGTATTTTTTAACTGTCCCGAAAGGAAGGATGGTAATTGGATCATTTGCCGATCCGGATCTGAGAAAATAAACTCTATCTATATCTATATATTTTTTCTCTTTCTTTGATTTGATGGAAGGTCAAAGTGAATCCCATTGTGGAGCCGTATGCAATGTGCAAAAGATGCCTATGCCTGTACGGTTGCTCAATTCTATCTTTTTTTTATTATTCTTTATCTCTTTTCCTCACCTCATCATCCGAGATAGAGGAACCCTTTGGTATATTATCAGGGTAATGATACATCAACCCGCGAGTTCTTTTTATGAGGCACAAACGGGAGAATTTATCCTGGAAGCAGAAGAACTATTGAAACTGCGCGAAAGCATCACAAGGGTTTATGTACAAAGAACAGGCAAACCATTATGGGTTGTATCCGAAGATATGGAAAGGGATGTTTTTATGTCAGCAACAGAAGCCCAAGCTCATGGAATTGTTGATCTTGTAGCGGTTGACTAAAAATAACAGTAATCCTTCGCAAATCCGCAACTTGAGATTTTTGACTTATTACTGGGTTTAATAATATTCTATTCATCTATTAAATAGAGAAGTAATTCATAAGCAGCCGGTTAGGATCGATCTAAACCAGCCCATTCATTATGTATATGATTCAACATGCCAACTATTAAACAACTTATTAGAAACACAAGACAGCCAATCAGAAATGTCACGAAATCCCCTGCTCTTCGGGGATGTCCTCAGCGCCGAGGAACATGTACTAGGGTGTATGTGCGACTCGTTCAGATCCTTGCTGGTATAAACCAAAGGAAACCCATTTTCCAGTATCAATGATCAGTACCAGTGACAGTGAATAGGATAAAATGGAAGGAAAACGCCCATTCACTATCTAAAAAAAAAAGATCTCTTATATCCTTCTATTGTGTTGAAATTTATGGTTTCCATTGGTGCAAATCCAATCATTTCAATTTGGAATTGAAGATGAAAAAAATTCCTCATTGGTAATAAATGGTTATCCATTAAGCGAGGGAAATCCTATTTTCAAAGCCGAAATCTTATGTCTCTACTCTTGCAAAAACGGACTAAGAGGGTCAGCTACCCAGCTAATCTTCATAATTTAATATCGTTACTGTATCGGTAGATCTCGTTGTGAAAGACCTATCACTAGATAATTGATGGGTAGAGCCAAAGAATGTGAACTGTACAAGTTACCAATAGCATTGATTAAATGAAGTAAGGGGCTCCGGTGTATAGAGAGGACCTCACCGTTTAAGACGTAACCATAGAAACGATGGAACCCACTCTTTCTTTATTCATTTCTATTTATTACTTTTTTATGTTTTTTGATACCTAGTATCAATACAATTTCTTAGCTCGAGGCAAAATGCCTATAAAAAAAGACAAATTGTGGTTGGGAAGGTTATAGTAGCAAAAGCCGTTGGAATTTTTAGTTTATACATTGGAAGAATCCGTTTTGTTATTAATAAACTAGGAAAGAGGAAAAAAAAAATAACTGAAAGAATAAAAAATCAATTAGTTATTTATTAAAATTCATTTATTCAATGACCAGAATTAAACGAGGATATATAGCTCGGAGACGTAGAGCAAAAATTCGTTTATTTGCATTAAGCTTTCGGGGGGCTCATTCAAGACTTACTCGAACAATTATTCAACAGAAAATAAGAGCTTTGGTTTCGTCTCATCGAGATAGAAATAGGCAAAAGAGAGATTTTCGTCGTTTGTGGATCACTCGAATAAATGCAGTAATTCGCGAGAATGGGGTATCCTATAGTTATAGTAGATTTATACACAATCTATACAAGAGACAGTTGCTTCTGAATCGTAAAATACTTGCACAAATAGCTATATTAAATAGGAATTGTCTTTATATGATTTCCAATGAAATCATAAAATAAGTAAATTATAAGGAATCCGACACAATATTTGAAATGGAGTTTCGCTGGAGAATGAACTCCGGGAAGGTAGAGTAGAAATTAATATGATAAAAAGAATATAATAAAGTCACTCAAAATCAAATGAGTAAACACGCCGAATATTCAATAAAAAAGATTTATTCTTCCCCATTCTTGTTTTTTTCTTACAATACGACAAATCTAATCTGGATCCTCGAATTTTTCCGAACAAAACATCAATCTGTGTTTGAGTTCAAATTGGAATTTTGATTCAATTGAAGAATAAGCTTATTTTTTATTTATTTCTGGTTCTAAGACCAATAGTTCTGACGGTTGACTCCCCTCTTTCAAATTGTTTCTCATTATTATTATTAATAAAAGGTAACAAAGATAAAATACGAGCTTGTTTTATAGCAATAGTAATTAATCTTTGTTGTTTTAAGGTCAATCTATTTACCCGTCTAGATAATATTTTTCCTTGTTCACTAATAAATCGACTAATTAAACTCATGTTTCTATAATCAATTCGATCCCCCGATTGGATCGGGGGCAAACGCCTACGAAAAGATCGCTTGGATTTAAGAAAGAATCGCTTGGATTTATCCATGGTTTGTTTATTCCTTATCCCGAAAATCCTATTTCAATCTGATCAAAAAAAATAATTTAGGATTAAAAAAGAGGATTTTTTTTTTTTTTTATTTATTTCTTTTTTTTTTATATTAATATTTTAATTGAAGTTCTATTTTCAAGTTCTATTATAGATTTAAGCTAGATTATAGAAATCTTGTTCTATATCTATAGAATATGATATTTCTAAATAAGGTATTTCTATATAATAATATGGTATATAGATAGAATATGTCCCCTCTCATGTTCCTTGTAAAAGTGACATACAAACACCTTGATTTGATTCGATCTATTTCTTTATCTCCCCGTGAATCGTATGTTTGTAACAATAGGGACAGAATTTTCTCAATTCTAATCGACTAGGAGTATTATGTCGATTCTTTTGAGTAATATATCTGGAAATGCCCGTTGATTCTTTCTTAACACCCTTTCGAACACAATTGGTACATTCTAAAATAACCGTTACGCGGACTTCTTTACCCTTGGCCATGAACCCCCTTTCTTTGAGTTTTTGATGAGTTTTTGATTAAACCAACTCTTCGATTTTCCGATTTAAAGGGAAAAAGGAAGGAAAAAAATAGAAGTTGCTAACTCGAAATTATGAAAGATTATTTCGTTGTAATCACAACCCAATATAATAAGTAATAGTAAATAAATATTAAAGTTAAGTAAAATAATGATTTCGAACCCTATTCAGTTCTATTTAGAATAGAATTCTATTCTAAGTAGAAGTATAGTATTTCATTTTACTATCTTGTATCATATTCTTGTCTTAGACACATTTTGCTTTCCGTTTTCACTAGATTATTTATCAATTGAATTGGAGAACCCGAATTTTGGCGAGATTGAATCTACTTTTTTATTTCTCTTTCCTCTTTTCTTTATTCTACTTACCTTCTTTATTTTACTTAATTGTATCTAATTCTATTTTATCTAAAAGAAAAGAGGGGGAGGGATTAGTCACAGATCTTTTGATTCTCTCTCTAATCTTCTTCACCCCTTCCCATGTCAATAACTAGAATGAAAAAAAAGGGAATGTCAACGCATCCGGGAATAATCGATTGATCTCTATCAATAGACCTGCTAAAGCCCCGAACCATATAGTACTCAGTACCGGTGCCACGGAAAGATATGTTTTTAGATCTCGCATTGAAAATCCTCCTTCTTTATTCTTTTTTGTAATGTATAATGTTAATACATATATGATCAGCTGTATATGTAAGTAGTTAAGGACCGCTTGTATTTGTACACGGAATTCCTAATTCAAATTGAAATTTACACCAATTCGGTAGATAAGATTTTCCCTTTCTGAAAACCGAAAAATACATCCCTTTCCGCCTGAGCATTCCAAAAAAATATTCATTTTTTAGTTTTTTTTTACGATGGGTTTCATATATTTCATAATATATATATAATAATATAGATAATATCTATTAGAATATATATTAGATAAATATATTATAAACCTTCTACTATTATTATATCTTATATGAGGCCAAAAAAAAAGAAATGGCAAGATAACTTGTATGTATATCAATGGATAAAAAAAAATGAGGATTTTGAAAACAAGACAAGGATTCTCTACAATCACACTGTAGACCAATTGAAAGGGATGTAGCGCAGCTTGGTAGCGCGTTTGTTTTGGGTACAAAATGTCACGGGTTCAAATCCTGTCATCCCTACCTATTACTTCTCCTCTGAGCAGTAATGAAATCAATTAAAATCGTGCATACATAATCTTTTTTTATAGTATATCATTTTATACTATATCATAGAGTATATGATACTATATGTATACAAGATGTATTGGGGTTACAAAACAAAATACTCTTCTTTATAGTCTTATCTATTGTGATAAGAAAGCGCTCTTAGTTCAGTTCGGTAGAACGTGGGTCTCCAAAACCCGATGTCGTAGGTTCAAATCCTACAGAGCGTGATTCGGGTCTTGGTTAGGTTAAGCCAAAAATGACACTCAAAAAATTGAACAGTAATCTGAATTTGACCTCCCGTGAATTAAAGACAAGAGGAGGTCAATCAAAAAAAAGATGTTAATTAATCAAAAGTCCAACTGATCACCACGTCTGTATTGTAAATATGCAGTTACAAATAATCCAGCTAAAGTAATAGGAATTAGACCTAAGACAATTCCAAATAGAAAAACTTCAATCATTTCAATTTGTTCGAAAGGGAAAAAGGAGAGGTAATATCTATCCCTAAATAGTAATCCGGATTATCCATCAATCTCAATGACCACTAATTCGAAATTGATGCGGTAAGGAAATATGAATACCACAAAAAGAAATCTTTTTGTGAGTTGTATTCATTCAATTAATTTCAAATAAGTCGTATCTTGGTCAGACCAATAAATAGAGCTGAGGTTATAGTTAAAGCCGCTAGTAGAAAACCGAAAAAACTAGTTATAGTAAGCATGAAGGAGCTAAATGAAATATATTCTTTTTATACATATGCTTATAAAGCACTTTCCTAAGTTTCAAGTTTTGAAAGATACTAAGAAAAAATACCAATTCAAATGAAAGAATAAATTCACGTGATAGTTATTAACTCATCAATCATTATAAACGGTATTAACAAAAAGAGAGAAGGAGGGGGTAGAAAAAGAAAAAATCAATTAATCATTTGTAACATCTACTCATCTCGTGATTCGGAATCGCGGGATTCATTAGACAACTCTTAAGTAAACTAATATTAAAATAGAAAATAATAAGTAAGAAAGGCGTTATCATGTAACTTCATTCAAAAAATTAAACTTTCTTTGAATTCATATGGAACAAAATTAGAAAATCATCGTATCGAATCCATTTTTTTTTCTTTTAGAATAAAAAGTGACCTTATATATATATATAATATAATACCTCTCATTTGAGATATTATGTGAATGAACCTACTACTGAATTTTATGCGTAAAAATGAAAACAAATGAAATAAAATAAATATAAATAAAGGAAAAAGTATCGCAGGATCAGATCAATTACAAAAATAAAATCTTTATTTTCGTCCAACTATAGTCTGAGACTAGTAATTACTATAATTTTTTCCTTATTTATTTATTAGAAATTGTCTTTTCATATCATAAATCCCCGCCTTCGTAGTTAGTTCAAGAAACAACCTTTCGATTTAATACAACAAAACAATGTGTGCATCACAACTATTGATTATTACAATTCTATTTTTTTTATTGTTCTCTTTTTTTTTATTATATTAATACTATCTACTATTCTTACTTCTTACTCTACAAATAACCAATTTCTCTTAAATAAAATGAAAAAAAAAAGATTCCAACAAAAATTTCTACAGTTTACAGCTACAAAAAAAGGAGATTTTTCAATTTCGCATCTAATTAAATTATCGAAATTTAATAATCTATTATTAGAAAGCAACTCGTTGGATTCAATTCACATTTTATCCTATCTTAAGTTTTCTAGTCCGAGGCCAATAATAGAGAGAAAGAAATCTTATACTACAGAAATTTGATAAATTAGATATTGAATGTTACATACATGATTCTACATCAACAAGCAATAAGAAAAGAATAAAGAAATTCTTTAGTACTTCATTTCAATACTGATTAAAACCGCGTTGCTGTGTCAGAATAAGTATAGCTATACTGATTCGGTATACTCGAAAAACACCCTTGGTACCATATTGACGATCTCACAAGGATGGAACTTCAGTGAATTTCCATTT